AATCCTCATCTCACTCATAGGTAGCTGCGAACAAGGAAGAAAAAGAAGGACATGTAAGCCATAAAGTGGCTGCCAACGACTCCGATGCAGTTGGAGGAAGAGCTGCTATTGAATTTCTTGGAGTCCGTTTTGAAAAGGCATAGCTGCAATTGCTTGTACTTGAATCGATCTTGCCTTGGTGTTGACCTATAGGGAGATTGACCTTTCACCTCCGCTTGTCACGAAAGATTATGCCTTCAGAATGAACGAAGATTCGATCCAACTCCAATGCTAGGAAACTTCCGAGACTAAAGCCTCCCTTACCAAGAGCAGGTACAGGATCCTGCAAGACGGGAGGAAGGAAGATTCGAATGATAGAACAGCCGACAGCTGGCGAACGAATTAGGCTTTTGAGAAGGACTAAGCACTAAACAGTGAAACGTGAGAGGTTCATTGTTTAAGCTTCAATAGTGAGGGCAGAGAGGGTCTAACAGAACTTGACTTACCGGAACGACTGAAAGTGAAGGTTTCTGGCCTTCTAGCATTCATGCCTCATCTTTCAGATTGATCTATCATTCCATACCTGATTTCTGATATATCTATGCCTTTCTTTCCAGTGTTCATGCGGGAACCTCAAACCTTTTTCGGAAGCCGTGGGTCGCTGGCAACAAGCTATGACTGATTCGCTTTAAGCCTTAGAGAAAAATGGCACTGACACATAGGGAAGGTGCCCCGGTTTATCCAGAATAGATGGGTAGGTTGTCTATTAGAGCCTATTAACAGCTTATACTGTAAAGGATTGCCAGCTTTGACTTGATCTGCCGCTCAACTAAACGTTGCCTCTTTCATCCGAATCTCTTTCCTCAACATTACATACAACTATTGATCGCGATTCCCGGCACTAAGAGAAGTTATCATTTCTCTCATCGGTGAAGAACCGGAGAGAGAAGAGCGGAACTGCTTTTTCCAGGCCACCTACATCTGATCCATCTGGCGAAGAGGGTACGGAACCAATACGAGCAAGCAATCAATGCCTCCCTGGAACCTGACCTAACTGTCAATCCGGAACCGGGGGAACGTAGCACTCCCTTTCGATTATCCATGGAGTATTCCCCAGCCAGTTCCAGGCCCAGGCTTCGGCGCTTGACTAAACCAATCTATCAACCTGAATGTCCTGCCTTTCCGTAGTCCACTTCACTAATCAATGGAAGAGTCAGCAAGGCAAGCATCAACTTCTGCTTCCGCCTAAGCCGTGCTTGCTGCTCCTGCTCTTCTAATTAGAGAACGCACTAAAAGCATACCTTATCTCAGGGGCATGAGTACACTGCTTTCACACTCGAACTCTCCTACTGTGTGCTGTGTGTGCTTTCAAGCAATAAGACTTTTCTAAACGAACCACTGCTGACGAAGTGCCCCATACCTGCACTTAAATAAACCTTCTTTTAGGAAAGGGATAAGCTGTAGACATCTGCTTAGGTTATTAAGGCACTGCAGTCTTCTTCTTTCGAACTCGATGCTCTCTTGTTCTTTCCAGCTTTACTGCTGTTCTTAGTTATGGATTGGCTTTTCTTCCTGGTGCTTCCCTTCCAACACTTCGGTTCTATTGAGACAATCAATCACTTTCGCTCTGCTTTGTATGCCAAGTAATAGCTGGACTGTAACTAGATTCTACTCTCTTCTTATTCGTGATTGTTGAGTTAGATGCCCTACTCAAAAGGATCTCTCCCTAAAGCTGTAGACTGATCCCTGTTTCTATCTTCCTCACTTGATCTGCCCGTACTCTCTTAAGTCGACTTCTTTGCTGCCTTTCCGCGGAAAAGTGATTTTATAGCAAGCTTCTTTCCTGCTTTCTAGTATACTGATTCTCTTTCTTATGCTGTTTTCTGCCTGTAGTGTTGTTCTGTCCCTACTATTGAAACACTGGATGCTCTTGCTGCTCCTCTAGTCATTGAACCAGCGCACTCCAATACAAGCTTCTCTTCTTTAATGAATGGGACTGACTCGGCTAAGTAAAGTGTAGTATCGGCACTTACTCGTCTTTAAGGAAAGGGAGCAGTAGACTTCCTCCCTTCCCTCCCAGTGTCCAGTGGCTCTGCTCTAGCAAAGAGACAATCACTTGAGCTTTTTTCTCTTAATGGTGATGATATTATATTCCCTGACAGTGCCCCCCCTTAAGTCGACTAACTCTACTAAAGAGAAAAGCGCTCTCTGCTCTTCCAGTAAGCGGTTGGAGCTAGTACTTGACTGCTATCAGAGTTAGAAAACAAGTATCCCCCTCTCCCTTACTGCGAGGATAGTGCCCATACCTGCACTAAAGGATAACCTGAGATAAGGTATGGAAGCAGTCTGATTATTTCCACTTGAGTTCGACTCGAAAGGTCTTTCAGTGACCGAGTTCAGTGACCAAGGCTAGGCAACAACTCACTAGTCGAAAAAGACACAGCTAGTCTTGGGATCAAGGCTTCTTTCCTTTGCTGAATCAGGAATAGCCGACTCCAGGTAAATGCTTTTCCCAGCTCAAAGGCGATGACTAGTAGATCCCTTTTTCCTGGCTATATGATATCATATCAGACAGAATAGACCGGGCCAAAGAGCACTAACCGGGAGCGAAGGGTCCAGAAGTGAGCGGAAGGAAAGGGAGTGAGTGCGCCGCAAGACCAGAGAAGGCAACTTGTGAAGTGACCTTAACTCGGGAACGGATTCGATAGGGCCGCGAGAACCCTTGTTTTTGTCTTTCTCTCGCGTCCGGCTATTCCTGCTGAGTCCTCACTCCGGTTAGACGGGAGAATCACTGTAGATAGCGATAGAAGACGCGGTACACAAAGTGGTCTTAGCATGAAGGGAGAAAGGGAGGATGTGGGACCATTCCTGATATCCACTCATTCGATATACGACTTCGAAAGCTTACACGTACGAAATAGCCTAGGAAAGAAGAATCGAAAGCATCGAAGCGCTAGCAGACCCAAAAGCTAGCACGGAAAATAGGGAGCATTGCGCCTTAGCCGACTTCCAAGGCTTGTTAGGCTTGGCCTGATAGAAGGAATGCGGACGAAGAGCTTTCTCAGACTCCCAAAACATAGGAGTACGGTCATAGAACGAGTCCCGAACCCGAACCGGTCAAAGGTCAAAGACGGACCTGCCATACTCTAATTAAGAATCTCAGTTCCCAGGCTATTAATGAAGAGGAGAAGGAAAATATATCATAACAGCACTTCCTATAGTGGAATTGGAATCGACGGATTCTTTGATGCGACGGAACAAGACGGTAAAGCAACCACTCGTTGTCGTTTAGTTGTCCGTCACTCGTAGTCTCTGCGTCAGAGGTGGTTGTTCGGAAGGGTTTGACAACGTAACAGACAGCTAGGCAGTTACTACGCAACACACATTGGGGTGGTGCAACAATGGAACGACTAGTAGTCGTAGACTAGCGGTGTTACGGAACAACTACCCGACGAGTGGTAATAACGACAACTACAGTAGGTTTGACAGTAGCGTTAGGACGACTGGTTCTCGTAGTTGTATTGCCCTAACGCAACGACTCAAACAACTACGAGTGCTCCCAAGACGATGAGACGCATGCGCTATACCGTCGAGTATTGCTTGCGAAGCAACCGCAACTCGTTGTAGGTCCTCCCCTTACATTACAGTCGAGTAGCTTTCACTCCTTCGCTTGCAACGTGCGGTTGGTTTACCTAACGCATGGCTTCCCCAACGCCAATAGTCGCATGAGTTCTCCTAGACGATAACCCATGCCTTGAAACAAACCGCATGATGCGTTCCGGAGTTGCCGTAGTTCTGTTACCGCCTTGCCGTCTTGGATTGGGAAGGATACGACAGGCTCAATTCAAGGACACTCAATTTCAGGCTTTCGAAGCTCTGACGCTTTCTGTCGCATTTGTTCTATATTTTGTTTACCTATCATTTTCACTTTATTTAACCGTACTTAGGTAGCTCTTCGTTCGTTCGGCAGAGGCGTAGAGCTATCTACTTGGTCGCGACTGGCTCTGCTACGCTAGGTTCTCCCTATGGCGCTACGCATCGTTCCCTTCGGTCGAGCGAATCCCATTGTTCCGGTCCGAGAATCCCTATGTCTGAGGTCGAGCAGCTACGCTCTCGTTGGTCGAGGTTAGATCCTCGTATGTCGCCACTCTCGTCACTGGGCGTTCTCACTTTTGCCTTGTTATCTCAGGACACTCTGCCAGGTTGTTCCTTGTTGACCGGCCTTGTGATTCTCGTTATAGAATGTAGTGCCCAACAGTTTAAAGGAACGGGTGAAGTCTCGGGATCCGCTCTAGTCGAGTAAGATATTTCCCCTGTAGAGTAGTCTCCGTATCAGTCCATGGGCTAAGGCGCAATTGCCTTCTTAGAGCCAGTAACTTCGTACTGAAAATTGGAGAAAAAAGAGTGACAGAGGCATCTTCCATTCATCTCGATTTTGGTTTTTCTGCACCATATTTTGATCTCCCTTTTCTTCGATCCGGAATTCCCAACAAATCCTTGACTCCTCGAATACAATGGGATTTCACACCTGGCGAATCTTTCACTCTACCTCCTCTTATTAAGACTATAGAATGTTCCTGCGAATTATGACCTTCGCCCGGAATGTGAGCAAATATATCATGTCGATTGCTCAACCGTACTTTGGCTATCTTACGTGGAGCTGAATTAGGTTTTTTCGGTGTTCTCGTTGGTACACGCGGGCGTACTCCTTGCTTCTGGGGACATTGATCCGAAGCTCGAGTACGGTCCGTGCGCCGTTTTTCTTCTCTACCATGACGAATCAATTGATTTAATGTAGGCATCGCGCTCTTGACTTTTGTCCTTCCCCCCGATTTTTGCCCTATCGCTAGTGGTTACTCCCGATCCGAAGCACCCCTTTTCCATTCATAGAGAGATCCAATCGTCAAAATCAATAAAAAGGCCATCATGGACCAAGATCCAAAGGGATCAATCTTGTTGAGAGGTACTGCCCAAGGAAAGGAAAAGGTGACTTCCGGATCAGGGATAATAAATAAAATAGA